GGTGGAGGCTCTATAAAAATGCTTGTTAAATACTTGTGTGTTACACGGGGAGGACAGTAGATTGTTGAAGGGCTGTTTGTAAGGTACTGAAGCGCCTGTGAGATACTTGTGCTTGATCTAAGAGGAGTGGTGCGCGCTTGTGCGTAGTGTTGTATATAACAGACAAAAAAATGCTTGTTAAATACTTGTGTGTTACACGGGGAGGACAGTAGATTGTTGAAGGGCTGTTTGTAAGGTACTGAAGCGCCTGTGAGATACTTGTGCTTGATCTAAGAGGAGTGGTGCGCGCTTGTGCGTAGTGTTGTATATAACAGACAAAAAAATGCTTGTTAAATACTTGTGTATTACACGGGGAGGACAGTAGATTGTTGAAGGGCTGTTTGTAAGGTACTGAAGCGCCTGTGAGATACTTGTGCTTGATCTAAGAGGAGTGGTGCGCGCTTGTGCGTAGTGTTGTATATAACAGACAAAAAATGCTTGTTAAATACTTGTGTATTACACGGGGAGGACAGTAGATTGTTGAAGGGCTGTTTGTAAGGTACTGAAGCGCCTGTGAGATACTTGTGCTTGATCTAAGAGGAGTGGTGCGCGCTTGTGCGTAGTGTTGTATATAACAGACAAAAAATGCTTGTTAAATACTTGTGTATTACACGGGGAGGACAGTAGATTGTTGAAGGGCTGTTTGTAAGGTACTGAAGCGCCTGTGAGATACTTGTGCTTGATCTAAGAGGAGTGGTGCGCGCTTGTGCGTAGTGTTGTATATAACAGACAAAAAATGCTTGTTAAATACTTGTGTCATAATCGTAGGTCGAAGGGGGGGGGGTAGAAGCAAGGAATGGTTTAGTTTGATAATTCCAGTTCTGGGTACTGGTGGCAGGAGTTCGAATCTCCTTTCCTTGAGTGTGGGGGGGAAGGGGTTTTTAGGGGGGATGGGGGGTTAATTTATGGTAAGAAAGGGGGGAAACAGAAGGATATTAAGCAGGAGAACCATATCTGTATGTACTTGACAACGATTAATGTAATTTATATGTAATATCTTTTCACCNTTAAGGACTATTTTTTGAGCGCAAGAAAAAATGATCACCCTTAATTGAGCATTACCGTGTGCGCTNTGAAATGTTAAATGAAAGGAAATAAAAAAAAAACCGGTTGGCCGCTGGGAAAAAGGCGGAGCATGGTAGGTAATGTGAGGACTGTACGCCGACATTAACTTATGCAAGCGTCAATGAAAGTGCGAGGAATGATACCGATCAATGGCCCTGAAATAGGAACCAAATGTCAGGAATAGTGCACAGCGTGTGACCCCCACAAATACTTGTCCCTCACCTTCAATAACCGTTGATCTTCAGTAATCAACTGATGGTAGGTTCTTACTACATACCGGATCTTTAGAGTTATTGTATCCTTGTTAAAGACAGGATATATCCAGTCAATAAGTTATGTTATTCTTGAGTCATTAATTAATATTTAGTACAAGATATGACAGACCTCTGCATGGAAAGTGTAAAATCATACAGATGGTTTGAAGGTGCATTGCATCGTGCGGATTATGCATAATATGTTAAATTTTACATAAGAATGAAGAGCAAAAAATATCTGCTTATTTTGTTGGGGGGGGGCAGTAGGGAGGAGTTTAACCTCCGACGGCCGGTTTACAAGACCGGCGCTCTGGCGCTGAGCTACTAGTGCAAGTTACTCCCAGGGCTTTGTTTTCGGCCCATCCGGCAAACGGGATGAGTGCTAGAATTAGGAGGAAGTAGAGGGCGGATGCAATTTGGCTGAAGATGACAAAGGGGGGTTGGGCGGGCATGCCACCAAGCCAGGTTAGAAGGAATACGTCTGTGACGAGGGTCCAGAATAAAAGTTGAGCGATAGGACGAAAGGTTAGGCTCCGTAGTTTGGAGGTGTGGAGGAAGGGGACTAGGAAGAGGATGAGAACAGAGGCAAGAAGTGCCATGACGCCCCCGAGCTTGTTGGGGACTGAGCGGAGGATGGCGTAGGCAAATAAGAAGTATCATTCGGGCTTGATGTGTGTTGGGGTCATTATAGGGTTTGCTGGAATGAAGTTATCGGGGTCTCCTAGAAGGTTGGGGGAGAAAAGTACAAGAGTTGCGAGAGGAAGAAGGAATGCCAGAAAACCTAGGAGGTCTTTGTAGGAGAAGTAGGGGTGAAAGGAGATTTTGTCTGAATCTGAGTTTAGACCGAGGGGGTTGTTGGAGCCGGTCTCGTGTAAGAAAAGGAGGTGAAGTACAGTGGCGCCTGCGATGACGAAGGGGAAAAGGAAATGGAAAGCGAAAAATCGGGTCAAGGTGGGGCTGTCGACTGAGAAGCCCCCTCAAATTCATTGTACGACAGGGTCGCCTAGGTAGGGTACGGCGGAAAGGAGGTTGGTGATGACGGTGGCCCCTCAAAAGGACATTTGGCCTCAGGGGAGTACGTAGCCAACGAAGGCTGTTATTATAAGAAGAAAGAGGAGGACGACTCCGATTGCTCAAGTTTCTTTATTAAGGTAGGAGCCATAATAAAAGCCTCGCGCAATGTGGATGTAAATGCAGATGAAAAAGAAAGAGGCGCCGTTGGCGTGAAGGCTGCGGAGCAGTCAGCCGTAGTTCACATCCCGGCAGATGTGGACGACAGATGAAAAGGCTGTTCCGATGTCGGAGGTGTAATGCATTGCCAGGAAGAGGCCTGTCAGGATTTGGGTGATTAGACAGAGGCCGAGTAGGGAGCCAAAGTTTCATCACACTGAGATGTTTGATGGGGCGGGGAGGTCAACGAGTGCGCTGTTTGCGATTTTTAGTAGTGGGTGGGTTTTTCGTAGGCTTGCCATTAGGGTTCTTGTAGTTGAATAACAACGGTGGTTTTTCAAGCCATTAGTCCTGGTTAGAGTCCTGGCAGGAATTATGGCGTATCTTATGTCTTTGTTTTTAGTAGGGCTAGTGTTAGGGTTAGTGGCTGTTGCCTCCAATCCGTCCCCTTATTTTGCTGCTTTGGGGTTGGTTGTTGTAGCGGGTATGGGGTGTGGGATTTTGGTTGGGCATGGGGGCCCTTTCTTGTCTTTAGTTCTGTTTTTAATTTATTTGGGGGGNATGTTGGTCGTGTTTGCCTACTCCGCAGCGTTGGCTGCTGAGCCTTTCCCGGAGGGTTGGGGGAGTCGACCAGTTTTGATGTACACGGCTTTGTATGTTGTGGGCGTGGGGGTGGTTTTAGGTGGTGTGTGAGGCGGGTGGTACGAAGCTTCTTGGGTGACGGCCGAGGAGCATGGCAAGTTTTCTGTGCTTCGGGGGGACGCTGAGGGGGTGGCTGAAATGTATGCTCCGGGAGGGATGTTGTTGATGCTTAGTGCTTGGACCTTGTTAATTACGTTGTTTGTTGTTTTGGAGCTAACGCGAGGGCTGGGCCGGGGGGCTCTTCGGGCAGTTTAGAAAGTTGTTAGGAGAAGGCCAAGGGTGAGAGTGAGGAGAAATAAAGTTAGGTATGTTTTGATTAGTCCTTGTTGTGTGTTGCTGACTGTGGTGACTAGTGGGAGGTTGGTGGAGATAATCGCTTTGGGGCCTGTTTTTTCAAGTCAGGCCTGGTCTACGACTTGGTTGGCAATTGTTTGCCCTAAGATCAGGCTGGTTTTAGGGGTGAGGCGGTGAATGATTGTTGGGAAGAACCCTAGCATGTTGGAGAAGTGGTGAGTAGACAGGGCAGGGGTTGGGCGGTGTTGTTTACTTGTCAGGGAGGCTAGTTCTAGGGCCAGGACGAGTCCTGAGATTGTCACTATGAGAGCGGCCAGTTTGAGCAAAGGGGGTATTGTAAGGGCGGGGGGCTTTAAGGGGGTGGTGCTGGAGATAAGTAAGAGGCCAGCAATGATGCTTCCTCAGGCTAATCGTTTGATGGAGTTGAGAACGGCGGGGCTGTTCTCATTGATGGGGGATAGGGAGTTGAATCGGGGATGACCCATCGATACGAAGTAAATCACGCGGAGGCTGTAGACAGCAGTGAAAGAAGTGGCTAGGAGTGTGAGGGAGAGGGCCCAGGCGTTGAGGTAGGAGGTGTTTAGGGCTTCAATAATTGCGTCTTTTGAGAAAAAGCCTGCGAGGAAGGGGGTGCCGGTGAGGGCTAAACTTCCGACCGTCAAGCAAGTGGAGGTTAGGGGGGTGATAGAATGCATGCCTCCCATTTTTCGGATGTCTTGTTCGTCGTGCAGGCTGTGGATAATGGAGCCGGAGCACAGAAAAAGCATGGCTTTAAAAAAGGCGTGAGTGCAGATGTGTAGGAAAGCGAGCTGGGGTTGGTTGAGGCCGATGGTAACTATCATTAGTCCGAGTTGGCTGGATGTTGAGAAGGCAACAATCTTTTTGATGTCGTTTTGGGTAAGTGCGCAGGTGGCAGTGAATAGGGTTGTTAGGGCCCCGAGGCAGAGGCAGGTGGTTAGGGCAATTTGGTTATTTTCGAGGAGGGGGCTTATACGGATAAGTAGAAAAATGCCAGCTACAACTATGGTGCTTGAGTGGAGAAGGGCAGAAACCGGCGTGGGGCCTTCCATCGCGGAGGGGAGCCAAGGGTGAAGGCCGAATTGGGCGGACTTGCCGGTGGCAGCGAGGATTAGGCCTAGGAGGGGGAAAGTAAGGTCAAGGTCTTTGGAAGTAGCAAAAATTTGTTGTATTTCTCAGGAGTTCAGGTTTATTGCTAGTCATGCTATGGCAAAGATTAGTCCAATGTCTCCGACCCGGTTGTAAATAACAGCTTGAAGGGCGGCAGTGTTGGCGTCTGTTCGGCAGTATCATCAGCCGATGAGAAGGAAAGATATAATGCCTACTCCTTCTCAGCCGATGAACAGTTGAAACATGTTATTTGCTGTGACAAGGGTGAGCATGGCGATGAGGAAGATTAAAAGGTATTTAAAGAATTGATTTATGTTGGGGTCTGTGTGCATGTATCAGGATGCAAACTCAAGGATAGATCATGTTACGTAGAGGGCGATGGGGGTGAAGATGATGGAGTAGTGGTCAAATTTGAAGCTGATGTTAATGTTGAAGCAGGTGGTGTTGATTCAAGTCCAGGAGGTGGTGATTGTCTCGGCCCCCTCGTTGAAAAATAAAAAAAGGGGGAGGAGGCTGACGAGAAAGGCCAGCTTAACTGCTGTTTTGGGGTGGGTGACGGCTCAGTTGGGGGGCGGAGTTTGGGGGGTGAGGGTTGACAAGAGGGGGTGGGTTAGTAAGCCAAAAATAATAATCAAGCTTGAGGTTATTAGTAATGAGGAGGGGGGCATAGCTGCTACTTGGATTTGCACCAAGAGTTTTTGGTTCCTAAGACCAACGGATGAGCTGTTATCCTTTAGGAGCTCTCCATGGGTGAGCCCTGGAGTCCAACCGGGGGGGCGGAAATTAGCAGTCTCCGGTGCTGCAAGCCTCTCTCGGTTGATAAGGGGGGTTTAACCCCTGTCTTTAGAATCACAGTCTGACATTTTGTTTAAACTATATCTACATGAGGCTCAGCCTGAGATTAGTTCGGGCTTAAGGACAAGAAGGGCGAGGGGCGCGATGTGCAGGGCCAAGAGGAGGTGTTCNCGGGTGTGTGAGGGGCTTAAGGCAAGAATGTGGGCTGGAAGGGGGCCTCGCTGGGTTATCAGGAATATGTAGAGCGAATAGCTGGCGGTGAGGAGTGTGCCGGCTCCGGTTAAAATAATGGTTGGTCAGGACCAGTTAAATAAAGAAGTAATAATTATTAGTTCACCCATCAGATTAGGGAGAGGTGGGAGTGCCAGGTTTGCAAGGCAGGCAGCAAATCATCAGGTTGCTATAAGGGGGAGGGCTGCTTGGAGGCCGCGGGCTAGGAGTAGGGTTCGGCTGTGGGTTCGTTCGTAGTTTGTGTTAGCTAGACAGAAGAGTGCGGAGGATGCTAGGCCGTGGGCAACTATTAGGATGAGGGCTCCTGAAAATCCCCAGGGGGTTTGAATAAGAATGCCCCCGACAACTAAGCCCATGTGGCTTACGGAGGAGTAGGCAATCAGGGCCTTTAGGTCTGTTTGACGGAGGCAGATTGAGCTTGTCATAATTACACCCCACAGGGCAAGGATGAGGAAGGGGTAGCTTAGTTCCTTGGTGAGGGGTTCGAGCATGATGACCATCCGCATCATTCCGTAGCCGCCAAGCTTGAGGAGTACAGCAGCCAGGATTATTGAGCCTGCAATGGGTGCCTCGACGTGTGCTTTTGGGAGTCAGAGATGTACTCCGTACAGGGGTATTTTTACCAAGAAGGCGATAAGACAGCCAGCCCATCAGAGTTTGTGTGTGTAACAAGAAAGTTCGAGGGGGGTGGAGTACTGCATGGTTAGTAAGGAGAGGGTGCCCGTGTTGTTTTGAAGGAGGAGGAGGGCGACGAGGAGGGGGAGGGACCCAGCGAGGGTGTAAAAGAGAAAATAGATGCCGGCGTTAAGGCGCTCAGCTTGGTTGCCTCAGCGGGTGATGAGGAAGAGGGTTGGGATGAGGGTGGCTTCGAACATGACGTAGAATAGTAGGAGCTCGGTGGCCCCAAAGGCAAGGATAAGGAAGATTTGTAGGGATGTTAGAAGGGTGAGGTAGGTTCGTTGACGGCTGAGGGGTTCGGAGGCTGTGTGGTTTTGGCTAGCTAAGATTATTAGGGGAAGCAGTCAGCAGGTGAGGACGAGGAGGGGGGTAGAGAGGGGGTCTGTGGCTGTACAGGAGTTTAAGTGGGATCAGGCGGTTTCCGCGAGGTTGGGTAGTCAGTACAGGCTGGCGAGGGCGATCAGTAGGCTGTGCGTAAGGGTGGTGGGTCAGAGTCACTTGGGGCGGGCTATTCAGGTGGTGGGGATTAGTAGAATGGTGGGAATTAGGATTTTTAGCATTGTAAGAGGTTTAGGCTTTGAAGTCGGTCGGTGCCGTGAGTGCGGGCGGTGGCTACTAGTAGGGCAAGCCCTGCGCTTGCTTCACAAGCTGAGAATGCAAGGAGGAGCATGGGGGCCACGGAGAAGTTTGTGGAGGTTAGTTGAAGTGTTCAGAGGGAGAGGGCAATAAACAAGGTCAGCATTATGCCTTCAAGGCATAAGAGGGCGGAGAGCAGGTGGGTTCGATGGAAGGCCAGGCCAGCTGCTCCCAGTATAAAAGCTGAGGAAAAGGCAAAGTGGGCGGGGGTCATTAGACAGTTGTGGACTCTAACCACAAGTTTTTGAGCCGAAATCAAAGGTTTTTTCTAAACTAACAGTCTATTCAGCTCATTCTAGGCCTCCTTGAAGTCATTCGTAAATTAGTCCGAGGGTGAGGAGGGCTAGCACACCTGAGGCTCACAGGAAGGTTGTCAGGGGGATGGCCAGTTGGTCCCCCCAGGGGAGGGGAAGGAGGAGGGCGATTTCTAGGTCAAAGAGCAGAAAAAGAATGGCGACTAGGAAGAAGCGGAGGGAGAAGGGCAACCGGGCTGAGCCCACGGGGTCGAAACCACACTCATAGGGGGAGAGTTTTTCATGGTCGGGGGCTATTTGGGGGAGCCAGAAGGACACGATGGCCAGGAGGATGGAAAGAAGGGCGGCGATGGTGGCGACAGTTGTGACTAGGTTCATTATTTTTCCTTGGGGTTTAACCAAGACCGGGTGATTGGAAGTCACTTATACTGGCAGTTAGTACTAGAAAAATTAGGACCCTCATCAGTAGATTGAGATGTAGAGGAAAAGTCATACAACATCCACAAAATGTCAGTACCAGGCGGCTGCTTCAAATCCGAAGTGGTGTTGCGAGGTAAAGTGGTAGAAAATTTGACGGAGCAAGCAGACAGCTAGGAATGTCGAGCCAATGATGACGTGAAGGCCGTGAAAGCCGGTGGCCACAAAGAAGGTGGAGCCGTAGACGCCGTCAGCAATTGTAAAGGGGGCTTCATAATACTCCAGGCCTTGGAGGAAGGTGAAGTAGAAGCCGAGGAGGATTGTGAGAGTCAGGGACTGAAGCGCCTGTTTTCGCTCGCCAGCCATAATGCTATGGTGGGCCCAGGTGACCGTGACTCCAGAGGCTAGGAGGACGGCTGTGTTAAGCAGGGGGACTTCAAAGGGGTCTAGGGTGGTAATCCCTGTGGGGGGCCAATGGCCGCCCAGTTCGGGGGTGGGGGCAAGGCTTGCGTGGTAGAAAGCCCAGAAGAAGCCAAGGAAGAAAAAGACTTCGGAGGTGATAAAAAGGACCATTCCGTAGCGTAGGCCTTTTTGGACGGGAGGGGTGTGGTGGCCCTGGAAGGTCCCCTCTCGGACGATGTCTCGTCACCATTGGAACATGGTAAGAAGAAGAAGAACTGTTCCGAGTGCTATTAGGGTTGTGGATTGGAAGTGGAATCAGGTTGCTAGGCCTGAGGTTATTAAAAGGGCAGCAATTGCTCCCGTGAGGGGCCAAGGGCTAGGGTCTACTATATGGTATGCGTGTGCTTGATGGGCCATTAGACGTTTTCTTGAAGGTAGAGGGACAGGAGGAGAATGAAGACGTAGGCTTGGATCATGGCCACGGCAACTTCGAGGACTGTGAGAAGGACGAGGACTGTTGATGTGAGGGCGGCGATGGTGGGCATTGAAGAGAGCAGAACGAAAACAGCTGTTGAGATGAGTTGAATTAGGAGATGGCCTGCGGTGAGGTTGGCGGTAAGTCGAACTCCGAGTGCGAGGGGGCGGATAAGGAGGCTGATTGTTTCGATGATGACGAGGATGGGGATTAGGGCGTTGGGGGTCCCTTCTGGCAGGAGGTGTCCTAGGGCGTGTGTTGGCTGGTTTCGTATGCCCATGACGACGGTGGCCAGCCATAGTGGAGTTGCAAGCCCAAGGTTTAGGGCGAGTTGGGTGGTGGGGGTGAAGGTGTACGGGAGGAGTCCGAGGAGGTTCATGGTAATTAAGTAAAGCAGAAGGGAGATTAAAAGAAGGGCTCACTTGTGCCCATGCCGAGTGATTGGGAGAAAGAGTTGTTGGGTGAAGAAATTAATAAACCATGCCTGGAGGGTAAGGACGCGGTTGTTTACTCAGCGGGTTGTTGGGGCGGGGAATATAGTTCAGGGGGTGAGGATAGCAATGGCTATTAGGGGGATACCTAGAAGTGAGGGGCTTAAAAATTGGTCGAATAGGCTTAGTGTCATGATCAGGGTCAGGCTTCTGTTTTGAGGGAGTCGGCGCTTTGAAGCGCCGGTTCGTTTGGGAAGGTGTGGGCTATTACTTTGGGGGGGATTACAATTAGAAAAACTAGCCATGAGAATACTAGAATTGCGAATCAAGGTGCGGGGTTGAGCTGAGGCATGTCGCTAGGGGTGGTTGGGAGGCACCAATTTTTAGCTTAAAAGGCTAACGCTGTTCCCTGTTTAGCTTCTTAGCGAGGCGTCTTCAAGCATTCGTGACGACCAAGACTCAAAGTGTTGGAGGGGGACTGCTTCAACTACGATTGGTATGAAGCTGTGGTTTGCACCGCAGATTTCTGAGCATTGTCCGTAAAAGACTCCGGGGCGAGAGGCTATGAAGGCTGTTTGGTTTAGGCGTCCGGGGACTGCGTCCATTTTGATTCCAAGGGCCGGGATTGCCCAGGAGTGGAGGACGTCGTCAGCAGAGACTAGCACTCGGATTGGGGAGTCTGCTGGAATGACTATTCGATGGTCTGCCTCTATGAGTCGGAACTGGCCCGGGCGCAGGTCCTGGGTGGGGACCATGTAGGAGTCAAACTCAAGGTTTTCATAATCTGTGTACTCGTAGCTTCAGTATCATTGATGGCCAACAGCCTTAATGGTGAGGAGGGGGTTGTTAACCTCCTCCATAAGGTAGAGGATGCGTAGGGATGGCAGGGCAATGAGAATAAGAATAATTGCAGGGAGGACGGTTCAGATGATTTCAATTTCTTGAGAGTCCAAGATGAACTTGTTGGTCAGTTTCGTGGTGATTATGGCTAGGATGATGTAGAGCACGAGAGTGCTAATTAGGAAGACGACCATCAGGGCATGGTCATGGAAATGAAGGAGCTCTTCTATCACGGGGGAAGCTGCATCTTGAAATGCTGTTTGGGAGGGGTGGGCCATTGGGGTAAGACACGCGGGATTTTAGCCCACAACTCTGCCTTGACAAGGCGGTGTAATGTTCTATTTTACTAGTGTCTTATAAGAAAGTGACAGAGCGGACATGTGGTTGGCTTGAAACCAGCTGATGGGGGTTCAACTCCCTCCTTTCTCGTTAGTTTGTTTGTACGAGAACAAATGCAGGCTCTTCGAAAGTGTGGTAGGGGGGAGGGCAGCCGTGCAGCCACTCTACATTAGTGGTTGTTAGTTCTACTGCGAGAACTTCACGTTTAGCAGCGAATGCTTCTCAAATAATAAATAGGAATATGATTACAGCCACGAGGGAGACTAGGGACCCAATTGAGGAGATGGTGTTTCAAAGGGTGTAGGCATCCGGGTAGTCGGAGTATCGTCGGGGCATTCCAGCTAGGCCCAGGAAGTGCTGGGGGAAGAATGTTAGATTGACTCCGATGAATATAACTGCAAAGTGAACTTTTGTTCAAGTGCTGTGGAGGGTATACCCCGAGAAAAGGGGGAATCAGTGTACGAAGCCTGCGACGATGGCGAATACGGCGCCCATGGAAAGGACATAGTGGAAGTGGGCGACTACGTAGTAGGTGTCGTGGAGTACGATGTCTAGGGATGAGTTGGCTAAGACGATGCCGGTCAGTCCTCCGACGGTAAAAAGAAAAATGAAACCTAAGGCCCATAAGAGGGGGGTTTCTCATTTGATAGAGCCCCCGTGGAGGGTGGCCAGTCAGCTAAAAACTTTCACGCCCGTGGGGATGGCGATAATTATTGTGGCAGATGTAAAGTAGGCGCGGGTGTCCACATCCATGCCCACTGTGAACATGTGATGGGCCCAGACGATGAACCCCAGGAGGCCGATAGCCATTATAGCCCAGACCATGCCCATGTAGCCAAAAGGCTCTTTTTTGCCCGAATAGTAGGCCACGATGTGGGAGACCATTCCGAACCCAGGGAGGATGAGGATGTAGACTTCGGGGTGGCCGAAGAACCAGAAGAGGTGTTGGTAAAGGATGGGGTCTCCGCCCCCTGCAGGGTCGAAGAAGGTGGTGTTTAGGTTTCGGTCTGTCAGAAGCATCGTGATGGCTGCAGCAAGGACGGGGAGGGACAGGAGGAGAAGGACGGCCGTGATAAGTACTGACCACACGAATAGAGGGGTCTGGTATTGAGAGATAGCAGGAGGTTTTATGTTGATGATGGTCGTGATAAAATTAATTGCTCCGAGGATTGAGGAGATGCCTGCCAAGTGCAGGGAGAAAATTGTTAAGTCAACAGATGCCCCGGCGTGGGCGAGATTCCCTGCAAGAGGTGGGTAGACGGTTCACCCGGTTCCGGCCCCTGCTTCCACTCCGGAGGAAGCTAGGAGGAGTAAAAATGAGGGGGGGAGGAGCCAGAAGCTCATGTTGTTTATGCGGGGGAATGCCATGTCGGGGGCGCCGATCATTAGTGGGATTAGTCAGTTCCCGAAACCGCCGATCATAATGGGCATGACTATAAAGAAGATTATCACGAAAGCGTGGGCGGTGACAATTACGTTGTAGATCTGGTCGTCGCCCAAGAGGGCGCCGGGTTGGCTCAGCTCAGCCCGAATTAGGAGGCTTAGGGCTGTGCCTACTATCCCAGCCCAGGCACCGAATACTAGATAGAGGGTGCCGATGTCTTTGTGATTTGTCGAGAAAAATCAGCGTGTGATGGCCACAGGTAGGATGGCTGAGTCCAAGCGGCGGGCTGTAGTCCCGCATACAGAGGTTCAAGCCCTCTTCTTATCAGGCCCCAAGGTGTTGTCACACATAAGATTGCAAATCTTAAGAAGCAGGCTAATTGCGTGCTGGGGCTTCCCCTCGCCTTTTCTCGTTTAGACAGGCGAGGGGAAGGTAGGTGGATGCTCTCTGGTTTGGGCGCTTAGCTGTTAACTAAGAGTTTGTAGGATCGAAGCCTTCCCACCTAGAATTAAGGCTTTAGCTTAATTAAAGTGTCTGTTTTGCATGCAGGAGCTGTGGGTTAATCTCCCGCAAGTCTTATCAGGGACTGAGGGAGTTTCACCCCCGCTTAGGGCTTTGAAGGCCCTTGGTCTGTTAATTAGCCTAAGTCTCTGGGGGGGGGGTTGATTAAGGAGTCACGAGTGTGAATAATGTGGGGGTTAGTGGGAGTAGAAAGAGTGCGAGGGTGAGGGAGAGGGCAAGGGGGAGGGTACGAGGGAAGAGCTGGAGGCGCCAGGGGGCTTGGCCTGCTGGGTTGTTGGGGGTGTGGGTGAGAGTCATGGCGAATGAAAGACGGGTGTAAAAGTATAGGCTGAGGAGGGCGCTGAGCGCTGCGATGACTGCGGCAGCGGCCAGGTCTTGTTTGGTTAATTCTTGTAGGATGAGTCATTTTGACATAAAACCAGTGAGCGGGGGGAGGCCACCGAGGGAGAGTAGAAGGAGGGGGGCTAAAGCGGTGAGGAGTGGGGCTTTTGTTCAGGCTGCGGCGAGTGTGTTGATGTTGGTGGCGTTGTTGAGTTTGAATGTCAGAAAAGTTGGGAGTGTGAGGGCGAGGTACAACAAGAGTGTCAGGAGGGTCAGGGGGGCGCAGAATTGTGCCACTAGAACTATTCAGCCAAGGTGGGCGATGGAGGAGTATGCAAGAATTTTGCGCAGCTGTGTTTGGTTTAGGCCGCCCCAGCCGCCGACGAGGGTTGAGGTTAGCCCGAGGGTGATGAGGAGGGCGGGGTCGGTGGGGTGGAGTTGCATGATTAGGGCGAAGGGGGCCAATTTTTGTCAGGTGGATAAGATGGCGCCTGTGGTGAGGTCTAGGCCTTGGAGGACTTCTGGGAGTCAGGAGTGGAGGGGGGCTAGTCCGAGCTTGAGGGCGAGGGCAAGGAAGACAAGGGTGAGGGGGAAGGGGTGGGATATTTCTTGAATGTTTCATTGGCCTGTGAGTCAGGCGTTGGTGGTTGTTGCGAATAGGAGCATTGCAGCTGCAGTGGCTTGTGTTAGGAAGTATTTGGTGGAGGCTTCAACGGCGCGGGGGTGGTGGTGTTGGGCTATAAGGGGGAGGATGGCGAGGGTGCTTATTTCTAGGCCCATCCAGGCAAGAAGTCAGTGGGAGCTGGCAAACACTGAAGTTGTGCCGAGCCCGAGTGTAAAGAGAAGGCCGAATAAAATGTAGGGGTTCATATAGTAAAGGAAGGAAGTTAACCAACATGTTCGGGGTATGGGCCCAAGAGCTTAATTAGCTGACCTTACTAGGAAGTGGTGTAGTGGAAGCACTAAGAGTTTTGATCTCTTTAGGTAGGGTTCGAGCCCNTTCTTTCTAAGGAGTCGGGGGGACTTTAACCCCCATGAGTCACTCTATCAAAGTGGCCCTTTGGTTCAGGCACGACGCCGTGCTTATAGGTGGGGGGGAAGGCCGGCAAGGGCTGTGGGGAGGGAAAGGTGTCAGATAACCAGAGCAAGGGTGAGGGGGAGGAAGTTTTTTCAAATTAATTGCATGAGTTGGTCGTATCGGAAGCGGGGGTAAGAAGCTCGTACTCAGAGGAATACGACTGAGAGGAGGGCTGCTTTAGTCATGAGGTTAATGCTTGTGAGTTCGGGGAGGGTGGGGATGTGATAGGCTCCGAGGAAGAGGGCGGCCGAGAGGGTGTTTATTAGGAGGATGTTGGCATACTCTGCTAGGAAGAAGAGGGCGAAGGGGCCGCCTGCGTATTCCACATTGAAGCCTGAGACTAGTTCTGATTCCCCCTCTGTCAGGTCGAAGGGGGCGCGGTTTGTCTCGGCAAGGGTGGAAATGTACCATATGGCGGCCAAGGGTCAGGCGGGCAGAATTAGTCAGATGGTTTCTTGGGCGGCGTTGAATGTTTGTAGGGAAAAGCCCCCGGTGAAGATGATGAGGTTGAGCAGAATTAGGCCTAAGCTTACTTCGTAGGAGATGGTTTGGGCTACTGCCCGGAGGGCTCCGATTAGGGCGTATTTTGAATTGGATGCTCACCCAGAGCCTAAGATTGAGTAGACTGCCAGGCTAGAGAGGGCGAGGATGAACAAGATGCTAAGGTTGAGGTCGAGGACAGGATGGGGGAGGGGAAGGGGGGCCCAAAGAGTGAGAGCGAGTGTAAGAGCAAGTATGGGGGTTATGAGAAAGAGTGCGGGGGAGGAGGTAGCGGGGCGGACAGGCTCTTTAATAAAGAGTTTTAGTCCGTCTGCGATGGGCTGTAAGAGGCCGTAGGGTCCGACAACGTTTGGGCCTTTTCGTAGTTGCATGTATCCTAGCACTTTTCGTTCAAGAAGGGTGAGAAAGGCGACGGCTAAAAGAACTGGGACAATGAAGGCAAGGGGGTTAAGAATGTGGGTGAGAAGGGGGGATAGCATAGTTGGGGAGAGGACTTGAACCTCTGTTGAAAGGGCTTAGGTCTTTTGCAGTGGGCCAGGCTCTGCCACCGCAACGGGCCGGGGGTGTGTAACTTAAAAATGGGGGGGGGGCGTGTCAGTACTTTTTGCAGACTTGTTTTTAGAGATATTAAAAGTGGTTGTGTATTACACGGGGAGGACAGTAGATTGTTGAAGGGCTGTTTGTAAGGTACTGAAGCGCCTGTGAGATACTTGTGCTTGATCTAAGAGGAGTGGTGCGCGCTTGTGCGTATTGTTGTATATAACAGACAAAAAATGCTTGTTAAATACTTGTGTCATAATCGTAGGTCGAAGGGGGGGGGGTAGAAGCAAGGAATGGTTTAGTTTGATAATTCCAGTTCTGGGTACTGGTGGCAGGAGTTTGAATCTCCTTTCCTTGAGTGTGGGGGGGAAGGGGTTTTTAGGGGGGATGGGGGGTTAATTTATGGTAAGAAAGGGGGGAAACAGAAGGATATTAAGCAGGAGAACCATATCTGTATGTACTTGACAACGATTAATGTAATTTATATGTAATATCTTTTCACCATTAAGGACTATTTTTTGAGCGCAAGAAAAAATGATCACCCTTAATTGAGCATTACCGTGTGCGCTTTGAAATGTTAAATGAAAGGAAATAAAAAAAAAACCGGTTGGCCGCTGGGAAAAAGGCGGAGCATGGTAGGTAATGTGAGGACTGTACGCCGACATTAACTTATGCAAGCGTCAATGAAAGTGCGAGGAATGATACCGATCAATGGCCCTGAAATAGGAACCAGATGTCAGGAATAGTGCACAGCGTGTGACCCCCACAAATACTTGTCCCTCACCTTCAATAACCGTTGATCTTCAGTAATCAACTGATGGTAGGTTCTTACTACATACCGGATCTTTAGAGTTATTGTATCCTTGTTAAAGACAGGATATATCCAGTCAATAAGTTATGTTATTCTTGAGTCATTAATTAATATTTAGTACAAGATATGACAGACCTCTGCATGGAAAGTGTAAAATCATACAGATGGTTTGAAGGTGCATTGCATCGTGCGGATTATGCATAATATGTTAAATTTTACATAAGAATGAAGAGCAAAAAATATCTGCTTATTTTGTTGGGGGGGGGCGTGTTAGGCCGGGGGAAATAGCCGGGAACTGCCCCGGGGGAAATAGCCGGGAACTGCCCCGGGGGCTGGAGCCTTAATCTTAGGCGCAGCGGGACTATGCCCCTTTGACCTTTTTAGTTGTCTTCATCGGGTGGGGGAGAGGCGTGCCCTTGGCATGGGCCCCCTCTTTTCGGTCCTTTCGTACTAGAAAAGGGCACGGCATAGATAGAAACTGACCTGGATTACTCCGGTCTGAACTCAGATCACGTAGGACTTTAATCGTTGAACAAACGAACCCTTAATAGCGGCTGCACCATTAGGATGTCCTGATCCAACATCGAGGTCGTAAACCCCCTTGTCGATATGGGCTCTAGAAGAGGATTGCGCTGTTATCCCTAGGGTAACTCGGTCCGTTGATCGGCAGTGCCGGATCTTGTTGGTCAGAAGTTCTGGCTATTAGAGCTGTGGCTCTTAGTTGTAGGGAAAGTTTCCTTGGTCCACATGGGGGTTATTTAATTCCCCGCGGTCGCCCCAACCAAAGACATTAGGGCAGGGCACACCTTGTTTGGTCCCTTCTTGAGGGGTATTTAACGTGGGCTGCTTTAGTGTCTGAAGCTCCATAGGGTCTTCTCGTCTTATGTTTTTATCCCCGCTTCTGCACGGGGAGATCAATTTCATTGACTTGAAAAAGGAGACAGTTAAGCCCTCGTTATGCCATTCATACGGGTCTTCATTTAAAAGACAAGTGATTGCGCTACCTTTGCACGGTCAAAATACCGCGGCCGTTAAACGAATAGTCACAGGGCAGGCGAGACCTCTTATTTTTTAGTTTTGCAAGAGGCGATGTTTTTGGTAAACAGGCGAGGCTTGAGATTTTGCCGAGTTCCTTCTCTTTCTTTTAGTCTTTCCCTGGGAGCATGCCTGTGTGGGGTTAACGGTTGGTGTTTGGATGGGTTTCTAGTTGTTTGGTGCAAGGTCCAATGCCCTCTTTGCTTTGGGGCCGTTAAGTGTCGGTGGGGGGTCCGTTCCGATGTACACATGTGCAGGGAGAGAGCCTGAGCTCTCTTATTACTCATATTAGCATAATCGCTCCCACGGGGGCGTGGGACGGCCCAGTATGGTGCAGGGGGGTGAGATTTGGTGATCAGGATAAGAAGGGCATGGGATGTGTCCGAGCTTTAACGCTTTCGAAGGGGGTGGCTGCTTTTAAGCCCACGGGGGCACCTAGCTTTAGTTAATTATGATCTTTACCCGCTTGGCAAAGTTGTGTCTTGATTCAAAGGGGCTGTACCCCCTTTGACTAACTCTCTTGGTTTCTTTAGTGAATCAGCAGGGGTGTGACCCGAGAGTGAAAAGAGAAGCCAGGAGGCTGAACTTCTATCCATTTATTGGGCAACCAGCTATGACCGAGTTCGGTAGGTTTGTCACCTCTACTCAAAGTTCTCCCCACTCTTTTGCAACAGAGACGGGTGGGCCCTGTTAATAGGCTGCCTTGGAGTAGCTCACTAGGTTTCGGGGGGTCAGACTAAAGTGCGCTTTGCCTGGGGTACACTTGCTAAATCATGATGCAAAAGGTACGAGAGTCAGGCTCTGCTTTTTTGGGCTTTAACTGGGTTGTTTCATTTCTCTTTCAGCGTTCCCTTGCGGTACTGTCTCTATTGCGCCTTTGGTCCTTTTCTATCTCCTGTACTGAGGGGGAAAAATGGTTTATTGTTTTGAATACGGGGGTATTTAGGGGTTATTAATGTTGAGTTGTTGTGTTTGGGGGGGGGGCTAGCTTTTAGGCATCGGGGCGCCCCGTGTTGCACGGGGGACTTCTCGGTGTAAGGGAGACGCTTTATCTATCTTGGCTACACCCTGATTGACCAAGTGCACCTTCCGGTACACTTACCATGTTACGACTTGCCTCCCCTTTAATAGGTGTTTGGTTTTAAGTTAAACTGTTGGGGGTGGGGGTTTTGGGGAGAGTGACGGGCGGTGTGTGCGCGCTTCAGGGCCAGTTTCAGCGGGACGCTCTATTTCCTGCTTACTGCTAAATCCTCCTTCAGGGGTGCGTTTCAGCACGCCATTCGTGTTCACTGTCGTAGTGAATGTAGCCCATTTCTTCCCTCTTCATGCGCTACACCTCGACCTGACGTTTTGGGCTGTGCCAAGCTTGCTTACTATTTGTCCTTCACAGGGTAGGCTGACGACGGCGGTATATAGGCGGGTAAAACAAGGAGAGGTGAGGTTGAACGGGGGTTATCGGTTCTAGAACAGGCTCCTCTAGGGGGGTCTAAAGCACCGCCAAGTCCTTTGGGTTTTAAGCTGTTGCTCGTAGTTCCCGGGCGGATAGCGGGGGTAGAGTGCTATCAATGTTTAGGGCTAGGCATAGTGGGGTATCTAATCCCAGTTTGTCTCCTAGCTTTCGTGGGTTCAGTTGGATTAAGGCCACTTTCGTGGTGGGACTTCCTAGCCTCGTCTGCGTATCACAGCTTTGAGGGCGTTTGGCCTTAGTCATGGGGCCTAGTTTAGCCACGTTTTACGCCGGTGTCTGTCAACTTGGGCCTCTCGTATAACCGCGGTGGCTGGCACGAGTTTTACCGGCCCTATTTAGCTTTAACTAAGTCAAGTTTTCACTTATGGCTTAATGTCTTTCACTGCTGAGTTCCCTTGGGGGTGTGGCTAAGCAAGGTGTCGTGGGCGGAGGGAGGGTGCCTGATACCAGCTCCTAGTTCCCGGGCGGGGAACTGTGGGGCATTCTCACGGGGGTGCGGATACTTGCATGTGTAAGTTTGGCCAGAGCTGACAGTAAAATCAGGACCAAGTTTTTGTGCTGTCGGGGTTTGTTAAGTCCCGTCTTAACATCTTCAGTGTTATGCTTTCTTTAAGCTACGCCAGC